GATTCAAACTTGACTTTTACACATAAATGAACTCCTTCGGATCAAATGCAATCCAAATCTAGTATATATCCTGTAAACACAGAAACCCGTGGCCTTCTGATTCCAAATAGACTAACAAAAATGAAATTATTACAAAAAATTCCTTTCCAAATAATATCTCAAGATACTAATTTAGATTTAAAATTTATTCGTATATATAGATGAACTCCTTCAAATCAAACGCAACCAAAATTTAGAATATATCCCATACATACAAAAACTTGTGGCCCTATGATTTTAGATGCATTAATAAAAATAAAGGATGAACAGGATTCTAGTCTAGTATTTAGACGCTCTTGTAGAGAAGGTATTTGTGGTAGTTGTGCCATGAATATAAATGGCATAAATACTTTAGCTTGTTTACATCCAGTGAAAACAAATGCGAAAATAATAACAATTTATCCTCTGCCTCATATGCATGTTTTGAAAGATTTAGTACCCGATTTATCTAATTTTTATGCGCAATACAAGTACATAAAACCCTGATTAGTAAATAAAACTTCTCAAAAACATGAGTATTTACAATCAGAAAAAGATAGATTCGAATTAAATGGTGTTTATGAGTGTATTCTCTGTGCTTGTTGTTCTTCAAGTTGCCCTAGTTATTGATGAAATTATGACAAATATTTAGGACCTGCTATTCTATTACAAGCTTATAGATGATTGTGTGATAGTAGAGATACTAGTACAAAAGAACGTTTACGATTATTGGATGGAAAATCAAAATTATTTAAGTGCCATACAATAATGAATTGTAGTAGAACTTGTCCAAAATCACTAAATCCTGGCAAAGCTATTACTGCTATAAAACACAGTATTAATTATAGCTAAAGCCCATTTGGTGAAATAGGTAAACACGACAGATTTAAAATCTGTTCTTTTTAAGTTATCGGTTCAAGTCCGATAGTGGGCAACATTCAAAGCTTAGGATAAATGGCTGAGTGGTTTAAAGCAATGGTTTGCTAAATCATTGTACAAATTACTTTGTACCGTGGGTTCGAATCCCTCTTTATCCAGTAAATTTTGATAAAATTGCCATACGGATATGATGGAAATGGTAGACATGTCAGGTTTAGGTTTTGATGAATATTATTCATGAGGGTTCAAATCCCTCTATCCGTACCTAACGAAATAAAAAAAGGGGAAATAGTTTTAAAGGTTAAAATATTGGTTTGTCACATCAATGAGTGAGGGTTCGAATCCCTTTTTCCCCGCAAAATTGTACTTTGTAAAAGACTAGGAGAGCTCGATCTGGTAGAGCGATAAAGTATTACGTTATATGTTATGGGTTCAAATCCCATTCCTGGTCCCTTTTTAATAAAAAAACACGCATCATGGAAAATAATAACAATGTTTCTCTAAAAAAACACGGTAGAAGAAGTTTCGCTCAAAAATTGCTTCTTATACTTGGGTTTATGTTAAGTATTCAGATAGGAATAGTTTGTTATTTCATAGCAAGCAAGTATTTAAATTTTGATATTCCTAATATTGATAAAATCTATAATCTTATCAAGGTGGATAGATTTCATGATCATATACAAGCACTTTATTCTTGAATAGTTCGCTTTTTTAAGAATGTTCTTGTATATATATTTTGTCTTACAGGTCTTCCTTTAATTATTAGAAAAGTCTTCTTAAATTTGAAAACTACAATTTTTAGCTTTACTCTAGTAGTAATCTTATCCACGGGATATTTTATTCTTATAAATTATTGGCTAGGACCTGTTGTTATATGACTTGATTCTTTGCTAATTGGACCTCTCTTTTACCTTTACTTTAAGAATTTGAAAGATTGTGAAGGCTCTCTTTCGTATGATTCTCTAAAAACTTCCTTTTGAAAAAATGTGCTTTTTTCTGTTATATGCTTAACCATTCAACTAGTAGGACTGCTTTTGTTACTGTTATTTATAAATTATGTAGGAACCGAAACTTATATTCTTCAGACAATCGATTTTGCAGATCAAGGAGATACAAAATGATGAGATCTTGCTACTTTTTATGAATATATTGTTATGCCTTTCTTTTTTATTAAAGGTATGTATTTCTTTGTTAAAAAGCTTTGTTTTGAGTCAGGAATTACATCTTCACAATATATTCTAGTCCATATCTTTTCTTTGCTTGTAATGTTCGCTATACTTCAAACTTTAGGGGCTATCGCTTTCTGATGCTTAGATATATTACTAGTCCCTTGTCTGTATTTTATGTATTCAGAAAAAATAGAGAAATTTATTAATTAACATTATTAAAGGCTCAAATTTTTTTCTAACTTTATCTTCTTATTATATCTATTAACTACAAAGCTATACTAGTTTGTGATATAAATAAAAGGGGCTTTAATCCTCTTTTCTCACATAAAATTATATTTTAATTAAGACGAGGAGAGCTCGGTTTGGTAGAGCGATAAACTGTGACTTTATAGGCCATGGGTTCAGATCCCATTCCTCGTCCCTTTTTAGTTCATAAAAAATGTTACAAATGCGTTTAATAAAAAAACCTCTTTTTAATTTGGTTAATAATCATCTTATTGATTATCCGACCCCAATCAATATTCATTATGCTTGAAACTTTGGTTTTCTTTCAGCTATGTGCTTAATTATTCAGATGTGCGACCTTCAAAGCTGTACACATAAATGCACTCAGTGCTATATCTTCTAAGCGATATAAGTCTAGGTAAGCATGCGTCTAGAGTGATCCAGGGGTGTGAAGCCTTACCGACAATGTAATTTCTTACTTGATGTAACTAAGAAATGCTAGATTTATCTAAACGGGTAAAACGTAAGTGAACATTCGCTGTAAGGTATCGTTAAATTAGAATTTCGAAAGGCATCCATACTTGATTTATCAGTATAGAAATAAGCAGTAGTGTAAAATATCATCTGGTTATTTTACAGATTAGACAAATTGCTGCCGGTATATAGAATGTTACCTGTTTAGATTTATATTATGTGTATGGAAAAGGGTAAGCCTAAAGAACTGATAATCATATCTAAGGTACAAGCAATTGATCCGAATGTTCTGTAGGTAGAAGATCTCATAAAAAGCGAATGTTTGCTAGTAATAGGCGAAATAGTGATTATATCACAAATCGAAAGATTGCTGACTTATGTATGTTCTGTTTTAAAAGTATTTTCTTTCAAGAAACTGTTAAGTACCATACCTTTTACGTATGAGACTAGCTAGTTTACTCCATAGTAAAAATCATAGCAGAACTAAACAATGATGAAAATAACAATAGCTTATTTCAAAGCTGCGTTAAAAAATTTAGCGTTAAAATGGATGAGCCGTATGAAGGGTAACTTTCACGTACGGTTCTAAGCGGGGGAAAATGTGTAAACATCTACCTATCGCAATAGTAACAGGAATATTTTTAGCTATGCACTATACCCCTCATGTTGATTTAGCTTTTATAAGTGTAGAGCACATCATGCGTGATGTCAATTTTGGATGATTGTTACGTTATATACATGCGAATGGCGCATCTATGTTTTTTATTGTAGTTTATATTCATATTTTCAGAGGACTTTACTATGGTTCATATACAGCCCCAAGACAATTTGTTTGAGTAGTAGGTGTCGTTATTTTATTACTTATGATTATAACTGCGTTTATAGGATATGTACTGCCTTGAGGACAAATGAGTTTGTGAGGTGCAACTGTAATTACTAATTTAGTGTCTGCAGTACCCTTAGTAGGTGATTCTATAGTTGCTTGACTTTGGGGAGGTTTTTCTGTAGATAATGCTACACTGAACAGATTTTTTAGCTTACATTATCTATTACCTTTCGTAATTGCAGCAGCTTCTCTAGTTCATCTCGCTGCTTTACATCAAGAAGGTTCAGGAAATCCTCTGGGCATAGATGCTAGTGGTGATAAAATTCCGATGTATCCTTACTTTATTGTAAAAGATCTATTAGGAATAGTTGTCTTTATGATATTTTTTTCATTCTTTGTTTATTTTTCGCCTAATTTGTTAGGTCATCCAGATAATTATATTGAAGCAAATCCCATGGTAACACCTGCTCATATAGTTCCAGAATGATATTTTTTACCTTTTTATGCTATTTTGAGAAGTATCCCTCATAAACTAGGTGGCGTAATCTGTATGATATTTGCTATTGTTGTGTTAGCACTTCTCCCTTGAATACATAGTACAGAGATTAGAAGTTCACGTTTTAGACCTATCTACAGAGTGCTCTATTGAAATATGGTTGCTTGTTGCTTAATTTTAGGTTGAATAGGCGGAATGCCTGTTGAAGATCCTTATATAATTATAGGACAAATCGCTAGTACTTACTACTTCGTTTACTTTTTATTTATATTACCTACATTAGGTAGTTTGGAAAAATTTCTATTAAATTATCAAATAAATTAATAAATTCACGGGATAGAGTAAAGGTTAACTCGTTAGGCTCATGACCTAAAAATATAGGTTCAAGTCCTATTCCCGTATATAAATATTAAGGATAAATGGCTGAGTGGTTTAAAGTTTTAGTTTTGAAAACTAACGTGGAATAAATCCACCGTGGGTTCGAATCCCACTTTATCTTTGATTATAAATGGCGTATAGCCAAGCGGTAAGGCAGTGGTTTTTGATACCATGATATCAAAGGTTCGAATCCTTTTACGCCAAATATATTAAAATAAAAAAAATGTCTATTCGGTAATATTATAAACCCTCTTTTTGTATTTAAGCTAGCGCTATTAATACATTTGATATATTAGACTGATCTTAAGGTAAACAAATAAAAAAAAGAATTCCACTATTTTAGTAGAGACTATTTTTATCTGTATCTTAGCGGATTATTTTTAAAATTGTTTATTACTTTATAGAAAACAACTTTGATTTATTAGGCCTGTACTACCAAAATATAGGTTAAAATCTTTTTAGGACAAATAGAATAAAATGGATAAAAATATGCATAACGTACTATCAGACATAAGTTTTTACTGTCTACCAGAGCGTTACAAGCTTATTTAGTGATAAACAAGGCAGATCCCTTATAACACTATTTAAGGTCAACAAATGCAGAAAAGAAACTCCATTATTTTTAGTAGAAACTGTTTTTATTTTTAGCTTCACATTCTATTTTAGATTGTGTTTATAACTTCATAGAGAACAACTTGAAGTCATTTGATCTACACCCTTAAAATATAGGTTAAAATCTTTTTAGGACAAATAGAATAAAATGGATAAAAATATGCATAACATACTGTCAGACATAAGTTTTTACTGTCTACTAGAGCGTTACAAGCTTATTTAGTGATAAACAAGGCACTTACCTTATAACACTATTTAAGATCAAAAAATACAGAAAAAAAACTCCATTATTTTTAGTAAAAATTGTTTTTATTTTAGACCTTGCTTATAACTTCATAGAGAACAACTTGAAGTCATTTGATCTACACCCTTAGAATATAGGTTAAAATCTTTTTAGGACAAATAGCATAAAATGGATAAAAATGCGTATATCATATTATTAGACACAGATTTTCGCTGTTTACCAGAGCGTTATGAGCCTACTTAATGTCTTACAAGATAAGCTACTGGATGTAGATTATCTTTTTATAAAAAAGAAAGCAAGAGAAAAAAGACTTGAACTTTTAACCTTTAGTTTTGAAAACTATTGCTCTACCATTGAGCTATTCTCTCTTTTAATTTAGCGGATAATGGGACTCGAACCCATAATCTTTAACTTGGAAAATTACTGATGTACCAATTCATCTATATCCGCAACTAAGCTAATTTTTTCTTAAATCTACAAAACGAATAACTTCATTTTGATTTCTGTATAATTGCAATGAAATTTGCTGTTTTTTTACTCCGCTGCGTTGATTCATTGTTAATACAATAGATCCTATCATAGCTAAAAGTAAAATAAAAGCGCATAAAATGAACACTAAACTATATGAGGTGTATAAAACTAAACCAATACTTTCTACATTAGAAGGCAGGTTATTTTCTTGGATTCATATAGTTATTGTAGGAAAATTTGTTTTCGCTAAATCAATACCTAAATTTGAGTATACTTCAAAATCTATTTGTATGGCAGCTAAAAATTGGAAAGATAAAATTAAACTAATTAAAAATCCTATTAAAATAATAGTAGTGTAATTAATTTTTACACTGTTAGTTTTTATGTTAAGCATCATAACTACAAACAAAAATAATACAGCAATCGCCCCTACATAAACAATTAAAAATAAAAAAGATAGAAACTCTGCTCCTAATAATAACAAAATCCCAGCAGTATTACAAAATACTATAATAAGAAATAATACAGAATATACAGCATTAGATAAACTAACTACCATACAAGCGGATAGTAAAGAAATGAGAGAAAAGATTCAGAAAAGAGTAGTACTTGTCATAATATATTTTTAGGGCATTAAGTGATGTCCCTTTTCCTATAAACTAAGTAAACAAAATTAAAAAAGCCATCATCAAAGCAAATAAAGCTATTGCTTCAGTTAAGGCAAATCCTAAAATAGTATAACCAAATAGTTCATTTTTTAAAGAAGGGTTACGTGAATACGCTATTACTAGAGATCCAAATACAATCCCTATACCAGCGCCTACACCGGTTAAACCTATAGTAGCTAACCCAGCACCTATCATTTTTGCACTTTGTAAAGTTACGTTCATATTTAATATTTTTTATCAGAATTATAAATCTCTAGTAAATTCAATATGTGTCTATTATTCTCACTCTAAGGCACCTTTCTTTCACTCGTAAATAAAGCCTAGGGTAAGAATAACTAAAAAAACTATCATTGTTCAAAAACCAAACGATGGTAATTGGCCTAAAACTAAAGATCATGGAAATAAGAAACTTATCTCTAAATCAAAGATTAAAAAAAGGATTGCAACTAAATAAAATCTTACATCAAATGTAGCTCTAGCGTCATCAAAAGGGTTAAAACCACATTCATATGCACTTACTTTTTCTTGATCTCCTTGCTGTGGATTTAATATAAAAGAAAGAATTAATATAATAAGAGAAATTAAAAAAGCTATCGCAAAAAAACTTAAAATAGCAGAATATTCGTTATAAAGTACGTTCATTTTTAAGGTAATCAGTCGAAAGAATAAAGAACTCCCGAAATAAAAAGTACTCAACCTAAAGATAAAGGCAAAAGAATTTTTCAACCTAAACGCATAAGCTGATCATATCTATATCTGGGAAATGCTGCGCGGACTCAAATAAATCCAAATAATAATAATGTTGTTTTTATACCAAATCAAATTACTGGAGGAATTCAATAAAAAGGAAGTATATTAAATAAGGGCAATCACCCACCAAAAAAGAAAATCGTAGTTAAACTACACATAAGAATCATATTTGCATATTCACCTAAAAAAAATAAAGCAAACCCCATAGCAGAATATTCTACATTGTATCCTGCAACCAGCTCTGCTTCTGCTTCTGGTAGATCAAAAGGTGCTCTATTAGTTTCGGCTAGTATTGAAATATAAAACATAAGAAAAATTGGGAACAATGGGACTATATATCATACGTTTTGTTGGGCTAAAACTATTTGAGTTAGGTTTAAGGTACCTGCACAAAGTAATACGTTTATTAAAATAAGTCCTATGGAAACTTCATATGAAACCATTTGTGCTGCTGATCTTAATGCACCTAAAAAAGCATATTTTGAATTACTAGATCAACCAGCGGTTATAATACCATATACGCCTAAAGAAGAAATAGCTAATATATATAAGACTCCTACATTTAAATCTGAAAAAACTTTCCCCTCATCTAAGGGTAATACACATCAAGCGAGTAATGCTAATAGAAATGTTAATACGGGGGCAGCTAAAAAAATAAAAATGTTAGCACTAGAAGGTAATACGGTTTCTTTTGAAAATAACTTCAAACCATCTGCTAAAGGTTGTAAAATACCAAAAATACCTACAACATTGGGACCTTTTCTTCTTTGCATAGCAGCCATTACTTTGCGCTCTGCTAACGTCATGTAAGCTACAGCAATCAAAAGGGGAATTATAATTGTAATAACTTTGATAATATTGATAATAATATTGTAAAACATTTTTTTTTTATTTTTTTATAAAAATAGCATACATTGTATAAAATTAGAAATCAAATCTAATTTTATAAAAACTAACGCTAGCAATAACATTGTTAAACTAATAACAATAGACTTTTCTTTTTCAATAGGATAAAAAACTGTTATTGTTTGTATATTAGTAAAATACATTGTTTGAATTAAACGTATATAATAAAAACAGGAAATACAACTTAAACAGACCGCAAGTAAAGCTAGCCCAGTTAGTTTTTCCTGTAAGAGAGCTAAAAGTATAAATGCTTTAGCAAAAAAACCAGGAAAAGGTGGAATCCCTGCCATTGAAAATAAAACCAGTACTAAACTAGTAGCTAAAATTGGATTTATCTTTACAAGACTAGTTACATCCTTTAAGTAACGTAATTGATACGACGTAGGATAAGACAGGCCTCTAAAAGAAAGTAATATAGCAAAAGTAGCCAAAGAAGTTAAAGTATAGATTAAAATATAGAATAAAGCTCCAAATGCACCTGTAAATTCTAAAGTAGCAAATCCTGCTAAAATAAAACCTATGTGACTTATAGTACTATAAGCAATGAACCGTTTTCACTTAGTTTGAACCAATGCACCAAAAGTACCAATAATCATAGATAAAAAAGCACATATAATGAATGTAAAATTAAGCAAAAAAATTATTTCTGTACAGCAAAAAAAAAAGATCCTGAGCATCAAACCAACAAGAGCTAGTTTAGGTAATATACCAAAAAAAGATGTAACACTTGTAGGAGCACCTTCGTAAACATCCGGGGATCACATATGAAAAGGAGCAGCACTCACTTTAAAAAATAAAGCTGCTTCAATAAAAACAGTTCCTAATAACGCGATATTAATAGAAGGAATATTTAAGGCACTCATACTTAAAAAAAATTTAGATAAATCACCAAAGTTTGTTAAACCTGTAACTCCATATAATAAAGAGATTCCTAAAAGGAGCAGCACGGATGAAAAGGCGCCTAATACAAAGTATTTTAGACCCGCTTCTGTAGAGAACTCAGAAGTGCGTTTGAAACTCGCTAAAATATAGAATGCAATACTTTGAAATTCTATAGCAAGGTACATAATTAAGAAATCAAAAGAATTGATTATAAATAGCATACCTATTATAGCGAGTAAAGCTATAATTCAGTATTCGTAGAAGTTTATTTTTTCTATGTTATTATACGAAAAAACTATTAAGATTCAAAATAAAGCAACAATTAGTATTATAGTCTTTAAACCAAAAGACAGAAAATCATGGCATAAAAGAGCGTTTCAACTAATTATATGTGGTGTACTTGATGAGAGGATCAATCATAAGCTAAATATTAAAATTTGTACAACAAATCCTCCTATATTATAGCTTACAATGGGGTTACCTCTTTTTAAAGAAGTATTTAGAATTACACCATAAGTGAGTATAGCACATACTGAATTTAAAAGATAAATTTCAGTGAGTAATGCATAAAAATCATAAGAAGATATAAATAACATGGGATTATTTTTTTATAATAGATATAGTATATTTAAATTGACTAATAAAATTGAAAACAGTTTGACCAAAGAAGTATATTGAAGTTTTATGACTTCTATATGTATATAATCTTCTAGGATAACTTCCAAACCTAAACTAGCATGCATTAATAGAATTGCTTGAAATAAAACTAGAATTTCTATATCGAATATAAATCCTGGAATCAATAGAATGCTGAAAAATCGAGGCAGCCAAAAAAAGTATTGATGTCTTTCTAAAGTAGCTAAAAATCAAAAATAGACAAATTTCATATTATAAATTAATTAGTTAAAATATGCAATTAAATTATAACTAGCGCAATGAATTTCATTTAAAAATATTTCTGGGTATATACCCATTCACAAAACAGAAATGCTTAAAGGCAAGAGAATATAAAATTCTCTTCTTGAAATATCCTGAAATGTTGAAATATATTGTAATTTCAAATTACCGAAGCAAACTCTATTAAATAATCATATAGAGTAACCAGCGCCTAATATAAGACTAAAAGCACTTAAAAATGTAGATATAATACTAAACTGAAAAAGCCCCATAAGTACTAATAGTTCTCCTACAAAACTACTGGTTCCAGGAAATCCTATATTAGAAAAAGTAAAAAATAGAAGCAAAATACTAAAAATAGGCATAGCTTGAACTAAACCTCCATAATACTTAAGTATTCGAGTTTTATGTCTATCATATAGTACACCTACACACAAAAAGAGCGCACTAGAGACTAAGCCATGGCTAAGCATTAATATTATACTTCCTTCTATTCCTTGTAAATTAAAAGAAAAAAGTCCCAAGGTTACAAATCCCATATGAGAAACAGAAGAGTAAGCTATAATTTTTTTTAGATCTATCTGTCTAATAGTAGTTAACGAAGCATACAGGGTAGCTATAATACTAAGTAAATAAATTAAAGGCGCAAAGTAAAGAGATGCTTCAGAAAACATTGGCAATGAAAACCTTAAAAACCCATATCCTCCCATTTTTAATAAGACACCTGCTAAAATCACGGATCCTGCTGTAGGTGCTTCTGCATGAGCTTCTGGCAATCAAATATGAAAAGGAATCATTGGAATTTTAACTGCAAAACTAGCAAAAAAAGCTAGCCAAAGTAAGATTTGTGTTCGAGTATCAAAGTTGACATTTCATAAAATTTGTATATCGGTAGTTCCCTGTTGGAAATAAATAATTAAAATAGCCAATAATTGCGATAGGTAGATGTTTACACATTTTCCCCCGCTTAGAACCGTACGTGAAAGTTGCCCTTCATACGGCTCATCCATTTTAACGCTAAAATTTTTAACGCAGCTTTGAAATAAGCTATTGTTGTTTTCGTCATTGTTTAGTTCTGCTATGATTTTTACTACGGAGTAAACTAGCTTGTTTCTTATATAAGAGGTATGGTACTCCTATAACAGTTTCTTGAGAAAAAATACTTTTAAAACAGAACATACATAAGTCAGCAATCTTTCGATTTGTGATATAATCACTATTTCGCCTATTACTAGCGAACATTCGCTTTTTATGAGATCTTCTACCTACAGAACATTCGGATCAATTACTTGTACCTTAGATATGATTATCAGTTCGTTAGGCTTACCCTTTTCCATATACATAACATAAATCTAAACAGGTAACATTCTTTATACCGGCAGTAATTTGTCTAATCTATAAAATAATAACGCGATATTTTATACTACTGCTTATTTCTATACTGATAAATAAAGTATGGATGCCTTTCGAAATTATCTTTTTACGATACCTTATAATAAATGTTCACTTACGTTTTACCCGTTTAGATAAATCTAGCATTTCTTAGTTACATCAAGTAAGAAATTACATTGTTGGTAAGGCTTCATACCCCTAGATCACTCTAGACGCATGCTTACCTAGACTTATATCGATTAGAAGATATAGCACTGAGTGCATTTATGTATACAGCTTTGAAGGTCGCACGCATTAACAAAGAACCGGCTAAAGTATAAATAAAAAATTGATAGGCAGCTCTGATTTTTCTTGGACGAGAACCTCAGATTCCTATGATTAAAAACATAGGTATAAGAACACTTTCAAAAAATATATAAAAGAAAAGCAAATCTAAGACACTAAACACTTGGATTAAGATAGCTTCTAATACCAAGAAGCAGATAAGATATTCTTTTATTTGATTATTGGGTATATTTCAACTAATTAAAATACATATTGTGATAAGTCAGGTAGTTAAAACTATGAAAAATAATGATATTCCATCTATACCTATAGTATAATAAATATTATACGAAGGAAATCAATTTATGGTATATACAAATTGAAAGAGTGAAGTTATGGAGTCAAAACAAATTCATAACAAGATAGAGGAAATAAAAGTTAATTGTGCTACTCCAAAAGCAATATTTCTGATTAAATTAAAATATGATCCTGGAATAAGCATGAGTAATATGGCTCCACTAAAAGGTATGAGCGAAGTTCACAGTAATAAGTTGTTTAAGTGCATATATTTAAATTATTTTAAGAAGTTTTGTCTGATCATACTGCAAATAGAGCAAAAAAGGAAAAGATTACTAGTCTAATATCTACTAATCTTTCTAAAAAAGTTCAAAAAGGTACAAATAACAGAAGTAAACACAGGCCAGTAATAACGAAAAAAGTGTAGTGAGTTATTTGACCTGTTTGAATTTTAATTATATTAAAAGAAAAATTGTATAAAGTTCTAGAAATACCATAAGGGCCTAGTAATTCAATAAAACCTCTGTCAATGTTTTTAAATGAGATATTTAATCCAAAATGCATTAAAAAGGAAACTATCAGCGAATTGTATAGTTTATCTCAGTACAATTTTTTACTTAAAGCAAATGCAAGTTTTTTAAATTTACTACTATAGGCGAATTTAATATTATTTTTAAGGAAACCTATATTAATTAAGTAAGCAAAGACTGCGCCAAGAGTACTTAATATAAAAGGTAATCATTTTATAGAAGTAGATATGAATTCCACTTCAGATAGATTGTATGTAATAGGTAACATATTTATAGAATTTCCTCAAAAATCACTTCCTGCTCCTACAAAGAGATCTTTAGTTAAAAAGCCAGCGAATATGCTAGCGATTGCTAATATGATCAGAGGGATTAAAATTAGTTTAGGCGATTCATGTATAATATTCATATGATTTCTGGAACTATTGCTGTTTTTTATAAATGTCATGAAAATCAGCCTAAACGAGTAAAAAGCAGTAAAGAACACAGAAATATTTGCTAATCAGCAGGCAAAGATACCTATAGTAATCTGAAGATTACTATAATAACTTATTTGAGTGATTTCTATTATTAAATCTTTAGAATAAAAGCCAGTTAGAAAAGGAAATCCCGCCAAGGATAAGGAACCAATTAACATACTTGAATACGTCACAGGAAGATTATACATTAAGGATCCCATACGACGCATATCTTGTTCATTTGAGAGTGAATGAATAACAGATCCAGCACTTAAAAAAAGGAGAGCTTTGAAAAAGGCATGATTTACTAGATGGAACATACCTACATTATAATAAGATAGACCACATACAAGTATCATATAACCTAACTGACTACATGTAGAGTAAGCTATAACACGTTTTATATCATTTTGAAAAACACCAACAATAGACGCAAAAAATGCAGTGCTAGATCCTAAAATTGTAATTAAAAATAATACATTAGGAGCCAAATTAATAAGAGGCGAACATCTAATTATTAAAAAAACTCCTGCGGTTACCATTGTTGCAGCGTGAATTAGAGCCGAAACAGGTGTAGGTCCTTCCATCGCATCAGGTAATCAAGTATGCAAACCTAGTTGCGCTGATTTTCCAACCGCTCCTATTAATAAAAAGACACATATTAAAGTTAAGGTATTTATATAAATTCCAAAAATATAAATAGTATGATTTAAATAAACACTAGCAGAAGAAAATACTACTTCATAATCAACCGATCCAAAGAGATAAAAAATTGTGAAAATACCTAAACTTAAACCAAAATCACCTACTCTGTTTACTATAAGAGCTTTAATTGCTGCTTGATTTGCACATAATCTAGTGTATCAGAAATTAATCAATAAGTATGAAGCTAATCCTACTCCTTCTCAACCTAAAAACATCTGAACAAAATTGTCTGCGGTTACTAATAAAATCATGAAAAAAGTAAAAATTTCTAAGAACGCCATGAAACGAGGACAATGTGGATCATATTCCATATATTTTATAGAATATACATGGACTAAACTAGAAATAGATGTAATAACTATAAGCATAGTAGTTGTAAGGCTATCAAATAAGAATCCTCAAGATATATTTAACGCTCCTGAACTAATTCAAGAGCTTATAGTAATATAACAAGGAACTCCGCATAAACCGACCTCAAAAAATGCAAATAGGGATAAAAAAAAACACATTATTACACAAGCAGTTGAAAAAAGATTTGAACCTTTACGCCCAAGTCATCTACCACCTAATCCAGTTATCAGGGTACCTATTAAAGGGAGTAATATGATTAATAAATACATAATATAATTTAATTAAGTTCAGTGAGAATATCTTCCAGATTTGGTAATACTTTTACTACTATACAAAGAAGTTTCTAAACTAGCTCTTAGAATTAAAGCATCTAATTCTTTTATTGAAGCTATTCTTTTTTTCGTAAGAAGTGAGTCCTTTCTTAAACGATTTAAAACTAGTTTTGTTGTTGTTTTTAACAGTATAGTTCTAACTACAAAATAAATTTTACGTAATGATAGTATATTTGATTTTATTAAAAGAGGAGTCAAACGTGTTTTAATCGCAATCTGGGTAGTATCTTTCCTTAATTTCAATCAACGCACTAGGAAGATTTTTAACAAATTGCTCAAAACAAAATGACTATAACAAATATAGGCTACCAAGAAAGTTAAAAATAATCAAAAGATTTGTGAAAAAATAATAACGCGGTCTAATTGTGGCATAATATTTAATGCATTTCTAAGACATCATTTAAGTAGATGCAAGTAAGTAACGTGAAAACGTATGCTTGTAATATAGCAATACCTATTTCTAAACCAACTAAAGCAAGTAATAAAACTAATGGAATTACTTGTAAATAAAGAAAAACAGCGCCTAAGGATGTCATAGTTCAAATAAATCCAGCTATAATTTTCAATAAAGTATGACCCGATGTCATGTTAGCAAATAATCTTATGGACATAGTGAATACTTTCACTATATAAGATACAAGTTCTATAGCAACAACTAAAGGTACAATAAATAAAGGTACTCCTTTTGGCAAAAATATAGTAAAAAATTTTATCCCATGTGTTCTTATTCCAATAATATTGATACCTATGTAAATGGATAAAGCTAACCCAAAAGTAAACGCTATGTGACTTGTTACTGTAAAACTGTAAGGAACCATACCAATAAGATTACAATAAATAATTACAGAAAAAATAGTGAAAATAAACGGAAAATACGGATAACCTTTAGTACCTAGATTATCTTTTACTAAAGTAAATGCGATATCATAAAAAATTTCTTTTAAAGATTGCCAATTTCCTGGTACTAATTTATTTTTATAGATTATTAAGCTTGATCAAAAAAGAGACAAAAATATAGAGAATATTAGGAAAATAGAAGCATTTGTTAGAGAGATGTTCAATCCATAATATTCAATAGGAAGTACAGGAACAATTTCAAATTGTTCCAAAGGACTGGTTAGAAAAAAATTTTGATCTGTGTTATGCATATTTATATTTTAAGATATGTTTAAATAAAGTAAAAATTTTAAGTCTAAACTGATTTGAACAATTAACCTTACGCTTATCAAGCGTATGCTCTAACCATTGAGCTATAGACTTAAAAAGTTTTTATACGTTTTTTATAATTTTCTAATACGCTCAAGCATATCTAATTTGTATTCAGACTGAAAAGACTTTATTTGTAATTGATTTGCGTAAAATGCACGAATAGCTGCCATAGATTCAATCCTTTCACAAACGGCAGTGCAAGGAACTTTCATTAGTTCGGCCTCTAAATCTTTGACTAAACGCAATCTATGTAAGTAAGGAGCTGTTGATTTCGAAATTTTACTCTTTGACTCTAATAAAAATGTAGTTCTTATCAGATTGGTTAAATAAGGAATTAGTCTATCTAAGACTTTTGAATGTAAAGTTTTTAAGTAATGACCTTGACGGTAATTTTTTCAGGTATCTGTATTATTGGTGGATACTTGTTGAAAATCTAAATAAATTTTTTGGCTTCTTTCTTCTAAAGAATGATTTACTTCTGGTGAAATATACTTTCAAGTAATAATTACTCAGGCAGTAAAACAAAAAAGAAGTATACTTTCTTCAGTAACGATATATATACCAAAATTTTGTAATACAATTAAGAAAGTTAAAGCGGGTCAAAAATTAAAATCAAACTTTGAAATGCTTAATTTTAGAATGATTTCCTTTAAAATAAATAACTTTGGAATAACTCATTTTGAAAATGCTTCCTTGAAAACAAGGAACCTAGCAAGAACCCACTTTGAGACAGCTCAATCTAAAATAGCTTTTGTTAAAGGAAGCTCAGGAATAGTTTCCTTTAAAACTTTTAGCTTAGAAAGAAATCACCCTCAAATAGTTTTTTTTATAATACGTAATTTACTAGGTAACTCGAAAATAGTTTTTTTGGCGATAGCTAATTTAGAGAGAACTCACTCTCAAACAGTTTGTCTTATCATACGTAGCTTATCAGGTGACTCGGAAATAGCTTTTTTGGCAATATCTAATTTAGACATAGCTCACTCTCAAATGGTTTGTTTTAAAGTAAGTAGCCTACCAGATAATTTAGACATAAATTTTTCAACAAGATACAGTTGAAAACGGAGTCATTTTCGCATAGGTTGTAGCTCGGCAAGAACTCGTTCTCATATAACTTTTAGATAATTATATAACTTGGGATTAGTTTTTTCTAGAGCTTTTAGCATATCAATAATTCACTTTCGAATAGTTTTTAGCATAGTAATAATTCACTCTCAAATAACTATTAGCGTAACAATAATTAACTTTCAAATAGTTATTACCGTAGTAGTAACTCACTCTAAAATAGCTTTTAGTGAAGCAGATAACTGGAAAAATGATTTAGAAATAGCTTGCTTAAAAGTAGTTAGCTTAGCAAGAACTCACTTTAAAGAAACTAAAAGTGGAATAAATGTATTGTAAAATTGTTTCATTTTATTTTATTTTGTTTTTAGATACCTCCTCATCAATAGATTGAAATGAATAAGAAAAGTCATACAACATCTACGAAATGTCAATATCAAGCAGCAGCTTCAAAGCCAAAGTGATGTTGTTGTGTTAAGTGAGATTTTAATAATCTAGCTAAACAAATAATAAGAAAAATTGTTCCTATGAAAACATGAAATCCATGAAATCCTGTTGCCATATAAAAAGTAGAACCATATACACTGTCAGATAGTGTAAAACTCGCCGCATTATACTCGAAGCCTTGAAACCCCGTGAAAATTGCTGCTAATATTATAGTTACAATTAATGCTAGAATAGATTGCTTTCGATATCCTGCTACAATACTATGATGAGCTCAGGTCACTGAACAGCCTGATAATAGCAAGATTATTGTGTTTAAGAAAGGTATTTCTCAAGGACTAAGTACAATTATGCCTTTAGGAGGCCACATAGAACCTATATCAATAGATGGAGCTAAACTGCTATGAAAGAATGCTCAGAAAAAAGCAAAAAAGAATAATACTTCAGATATTATGAAAAGGATTACTCCATAGCGTAATCCTTTCTGTACTGCACCTGTATGATGTCCAGAAAAAGTAGCTTCTCTAGTTACATCACGTCATCATGCAAACATTGTAAATAATAATAAACTGAAACCACTTATTAATAGATACGCACCATTGTTGTAAGAATGCATATACAAAACACCACCTAAAGCACACGAGAAGGCGGCTATAGCTCCTGTTATTGGTCACGGACTTGGGTCCACTAAATGAAAAGGATGACGTTGTAGTTGTTTAACTGCTTGTAAAAAATTTGAATTTTGGTTGTTGTTCATAGTTCATTTTAGTTCAGAGCGCTTTTTTTCATAATTATTGGGAACGCTTTTTATTTTTTTCCCATAATTTTGCTATAGATACCAAATATTTAGGCTTGAATCTAAATATACAAAGTATTAAAATACTTATAAAAAATAACTGTGTTAAAGATATACGCATAATATTTTGAAGTAAGATAAAGTTTAATTTATCTTTATTCACTTAATTTATTAGCTACTCAAGAAATGTAGTTAGGTAAAGACACTGCTTCTACAACAATAGGCATAAACCCATGATTTATCCCACAAATTTCGCTACATTGACCATAAAAGATACCTTCTCTCTTTACAAAAAGAGAACTTTGGTTTAATCTTCCTGGAACAGCATCGCATTTTATACCTAGAGAGGGTACTGCTCAACTATGCAGAACATCAGCCGCTGTTATAATCAGACGCACGTGTGTATTTACAGGAATTACCATAGGATTATCGACTTCCAAAAGACGTAATTGACCTATTGTTAAGTCTTCTTCAGGTATCATATAACTTTCAAACATTATTGAATCATTATTATCGTTTGTATAATCTGAATATTCGTAACTTCAATATCATTGATGACCTACTGTTTTAATTGTTATTGCAGGCGCAATAATTTCATCCATAGAATATAATAGAGCAAAAGAAGGAACCGCTATTGCTAATAAAGTTATACTAGGCGTGATAGTTCATATCATTTCAATCGTCGTTCCATGAACCATTGCTGAAGGATACTTATTTTTAGTTCAATGGTAATGCCATAAAGTTCTACTTAAAATTCAGGATACGAAAACAGATATGGCACAGATGAAAAACATAAAATCATGGTGCAAATTTATAATTCCCTCCATTATAGGAGTAGCTGGGTCTTGAAATCCCAATTGTCAATCTTCGGCAGAATCTCCAAGAGATATTTTACTGTATAAGAGCTGGGTTAATACAACCAGCCCTAAAAATGGTATTGTAATGTAGTTTTTTATCATATATTAATTTATTTTTAAAGATGTTTCTGTTTCTCTTACTAAAGGAATTTCGTTAAAAGTGTGATATGCTGGTGGTGATGAAATTTCTCATTCTAAAGTAGTTGAACCTATTTTAGAGTCTTCAAAATTTCATGGATTATTTCTAGCTGGCTTTTTTCTAGCAGTTACTAATGTATTAAACACTAGATAAAAAAAGAATAAAGTGCTAAACAATGCAATATAAGAACCAAAAGATGCTAGTGCGTTTCACCCAGCATATGCATCTGGATAATCTGGAATACGTCTAGGCATACCAGCTAAACCTAAAAAATGCATTGGAAAAAAAGTTAAATTTACTCCTATAAATGTTCCTCAAAAATGGATTTGGCCTAATATTTCAGAATATTGAAAACCAGAAATCTTTTCAAATCAATAATAAAATCCAGCAAATATAGCAAAAACTGCTCCCATTGAAAGCACGTAATGAAAATGTGCTACAACGTAATAGGTATCATGTAATGAAATGTCTAATCCAGAATTTGCTAAAATAATGCCTGTAAGACCTCCTATTGTGAACAAAAATATAAATCCTATTGCGAATAGCATAGGTGTTTTTAAAAAAATAGAACCTTCCCACATAGTGGCGATTCAACTAAAAATTTTTATTCCTGTGGGTACTGCAATTATCATAGTAGCTGCCGTGAAATAAGCACGTGTATCTACATCTAATCCTACAGTGTACATATGGTGCGCTCAAACTATAAAGCCTAAAATACCAATAGAAAGCATAGCATAAATCATACCTATATAACCAAACACAGGTTTTCTAGAAAAAGTAGAAACAATATGACTAACAATACCAAATCCAGGTAAAATTAGTAGGGTCAAACAAAAAAACCTGACAACTAAAGTTATTTTAGTTTATATTGCCTGCCCTCAGAACCGTACGTGATAGTTTCCTATCATACGGCTCGCTAGCTTTAGGCTATGGAAAAAAATTACCATTAAATAGAAAGATTATTTTACCTTTAATGTTTTTTGAAATAATTTTGTCTCTTTTGAGGGAAGACTTCCATTATTTAGTTTAATGTGGTGTTCTTGACACAACAGGACTTGCTTCCTGTTAATACCTGCCATTTGTAAAGAGAAAAAGTCTGCTTTATTACTACGAGGCTTTTTTCTAATATCCGCGATTGAACGCAAGTGATGCATCTCTACCAATGACGAACTACCGCATATAAGACACACTTTAGCTAAGTTGAATTTAATAATTTTTCTAGTTCAAGAAGTTATTTTTTTTTCTTAAAAGGAATTGGAATGTTTATTTGAAATATCTGAGTCCTCTTAAAAGTAATAGGTAAGTACAACTTTCTTTTTGTATCTGGACAAGTCAAATAAGTTCCAAATTTCTTAAAAATTTTTGATGCAAAACGTAGCTTGTACTTTAATGCTAGAGTTCGAGCACAAGAAAATTGCATACCATGAACTCATGATCCTAAACTTTTGTGGTTGTCCGCAAAAGAATAGTAATTAAGAACTCCTCTTATTTTTGAATTATAAAAACCCAATATGTCCGCATGGTCCATATTAATCAAATGACCTACAAACGTTGGTTCATATTTGACTCCGGCCTTTTGGAAGAATCCTTCTTCCGTAGCTTTGTCAAAAAGATTTTTAATAGGGGCATGCAAACTCAGTTTGGGAGTAACTCTTGTCTTAATCGACAACTGCTTCGAAGAAAAGTGAACCAATCTTATAGGTCTTTCTTTCTTAAAGTTACCTTTAATTAGTGTACCTAAGAAAAATACTTCCTTTTTCCTAATATGTGTAATCTTTATCTTTATATCATTCAAGTTTAATTTTAAATGAGCAAGTAGAAAATTATTAATAATATTCTTTACTTCTAGAGCAGTATCATAGGAACTTGTAATTCCTACAACGAAGTCATCCACATACCTTACAAAGTGCAATCTGCAAAAGTTAGGATCTAGGGGGCTCAAACTATGAACATTTCATAAATCTCTTCTGACAAGTTTTTTCTCGAGAGATATTTTAGACGTTGAAAGTTTATATTGGTGAGATCTGTATACGGGGTTCTTAGCTCTACCAATCCCTTTATCGAATTTTGTTTTGAGTTGAAGTAGAAATAAATCTAGCTCGTGTAAATAGATATTACATAGGATTGGACTTAAAATACTACCTTGAGGGGTACCCATTTTAGTTTTTATAAATACTCCTAAATCTATAAATCCAGCTTCCAACCCTCTATGAATTAAAGTAATTGTCTTCTCACAAGATATTTTCTTGCTTATGAGGCCAAGTAAAATAGAATGATTGATTTCATCAAAACATTTTGAAATATCACCTTTTATTACTCAAGAAACTCCATGAAAATCACTTTTTACCATTTTTAAAGCTGTGTGGTTACCTCGGTTAGGTCGAAATCCATGAGAATTATTCAAGAAACTCGGTTCAAAAATAAATGCAAGTACTAGCTGAATTGCTTTTTGAACAATTTTTTCTCTAAAGCTAGCAATACCAAGTGGTCGTTTCTCCGTTGAACCAGGTTTGGGAATATACTTCTTACGCCCAGGACTGAAGAAAAATTTACCTTGCTTTAGTTCAGTACTAACTTTTTGCAGTCACAACATGTCTAACCCATCTAAAGTGGACTTGTCGACACCAGGTGTCATATTTTCAGAATTACTTTTGATGAGTTCATATGCTAAAACAAGAACTTTCATGTCAGAAATAATATGAATAGTATTCTTGTTAACATTTAACTTATTTTCTAAATTAACTTCTCTTAAATTTCACAACTTAGCGCACTCGTTAGAGATAGTACAGGGTTTTCCACTTAAGAATCTAAAACCTACTCCCCTTTGGTAACGTGAATGAGATTGAAACATTTTATTACCTACTACGAGAGTTCCGTATCCTTGATCCTTTCAGATCGTAGGATATCCCGAATTCTTTTGTTTTCCGATAAAACTCATTTTAGAACGTTGCATATTATAAAGAGGCTTATGGCCTTGACGTGTAATAATTACTCGAGGAAAAGTATACATTCTGGTACTTTTCCATATTACATAAATACTGTTACCTGAAATAAAATGTATAAAGTTCAGTGTGAAACCATCAATATGTATCAACTTTGTTATCCTATTCATGATGAGTATAACTTGCCTACTATTATTGGGAAATTCAGGTTCCCGCAAGAGACTTTCATTCCTGCTATTATCAAAGTAGTTTCCCACCTTAATAAAGGAAAGTGTTTTAAGACTTAAGGAGCAATTACGTCTGCTTTCAAAAATAAAATTTTTAAAAAACTTCGGAAGAAATGGATTAAAATAATAAACCATTTTTTAAACAAAATTAGACGGCGCACAAATGTATACTTCTGGGTGCCCGAAAAATCAAAATAAATGCTGATATAAAACAGGATCTCCTCCTCCTGAAGGATCAAAAAATGTAGTATTAAAATTTCTATCTGTTAATAACATAGTAATAGCACCGGCTAGCACAGGAACAGCTAATAATAATAGAAAAGCTGTAATTAAAATTGATCATACAAATAACGGAATTCTGTACATACTTTGTCCAGGGTTACGCATATTAAATATAGTGGTAATAAAATTTATAGCACCTAATATAGAAGAAGCTCCTGACAAATGTAAGCTAAAAATAGCTAAATCTACTGCTCCACCAGAATGACTTTGTACAGAACTTAACGGTGGATATAGCGTCCAACCTGTTCCTGCTCCTACTTCGACCATGGCAGACCCTAAAAGAAGACATAACGACGGAGGTAACAATCAGAAGCTAATATTATTTAGTCTGGGAAATGCCATATCTGGTGCCCCTATCATAATTGGTACAAATCAATTACCGAAACCACCTATTAACACAGGCATTACCATAAAAAAAATCATCAAAAAAGCATGTTCCGTTACTAAAACATTATAAACTTGATGATTTCCTAATAAAAGTTGATTTCCAGGTTGAGCTAACTCAATTCTAATTAAAATTGATGCACAAGCACCTAAAACTCCAGAGAAAGCGCCAAAAATTAGATACAATGTACCAATATCTTTATGATTCGTAGAATATATTCAACGAAAAATCCAATTATTCAAAGACTTTGGCACTTATTATTATAAAATTGTGTGTAACATTTATTAAAAAGTAATTTATACATGCATTACTTCATTTTTAACCAACTAGGGATTCCAAAATAAATTAGTAGATCTAGTAATATTTTCTTTACAATTGAGTGCTTATGGGATCACGTATTTTGAATAAAATATTTTATTAAAAATGTTACTCTTAGTGAGATTTGAACTCACGTTGATGCCCTGAAAAAGCACTGTCCTACCATTAGACGATAAGAGCTTAACGGTAGAGGGATTTGAACCCGCGGCTTACGGATTATGATTCCGTCGTTCTAACCATCTGAACTATACCGTCGCTAGAAAGGATAACCTAAAGACTTTAGAAAATATGAGTTTAAAATTTTAGTCTGGGTTGGCTTTATTTCATACGCAATTCGTATATTTGATTTCTTATTTGTTATTTTTTCTATCAGTCTTAAAAAATTAGAGTATTGAGAAAAGTACTCTATAAGTTTAAAAAAATCGTGGCATTTAATAATAGTAATACGCTGTGAATTGTTGACTTGGAAAGAGTTTTCTTTCCAAAAATTATTTTTATAAGCAAGCAGAAAAATACTCTCCAATAAAAAATATTTAGCTTCGTTTTTTATTATTAACTTTAGATTGTTAGCTGAGTGAAACGAAGGAAATATACTATAGCTATTCCCAATTAGCTGAATGACAGCTAGATTGGAACAAACATGTTTTGCTTCATTAACTAAGGTCTTGTTTATTTGTATTTCACATAATTTAAACTCAGGAATTGTATCAAAACTTTTTATTTCAAATTGAGTCAAACTATCATAACTAAAAATAGTTTTCTTGTAATGTAATATTCTAGAACGCATATTAACCTTTCTTTTTTTTTGGAGATAACCGGACTTGAACCGGTAATCTTATGCTTGCAAAGCATACATTATACCTATTAAACTATACCCCCTGCTTAAATTATATTATCTTTGTTTATTGAAAAACTTTTCTGTCATATATAAATGTAATTTATATTGTAATGTAGTACACTACGTATTTGTATTCTTATTCAAATAAACCATGAAAAGAAAAAAGAGTCTTTTTCTTTAATAAAAATATTTAGATTGAAAATTAGGTCTTTTTCAATTAAAAACATTTTAATAGATGCCAAACCCCTCTTCCAAAAAAAGGTGAGATATATATTATATACAATAGAGATAGATATAACCATAGATGTAAATAGGTATAGATACAATTATATACAGAGGTACATGTACACAATTGTAAATAGGCATAGACGTCAGTACATACATGTGCATAGGCCTCTGTACATAATTGTAACAACAGCCTTGTTCTCTTTAATTAAAAGTATTTAGATTGAAAAAGCCCTAATTTTCAATTAAAAACATTTTAATAGATGCCAACCCCTCTTCCAAAAAAAGGTGAGATATATATTATATACAATAGAGATAGATATAACCATAGATGTAAATAGGTATAGATACAATTATATACAGAGGTACATGTACACAATTGTAAATAGGCATAGACGTCAGTACATACATGTGCATAGGCCTCTGTACATAATTGTAACAACAGCCTTGTTCTCTTTAATTAAAAGTATTTAGATTGAAAAAGCCCTAATTTTCAATTAAAAACATTTTAATAGATATGTATTTAATAAATATGTAGTTGAAACAGCGTTTGTAGCTTAATAGGACAGAGCGCTAGACTACGAATCTAGAGACTGGAAGTTCAAATCTTTCCAAACGTACAAGTAATTAGCTCAATGGTAGAGCATTTTGTTTACATCAAAAGAGTTATGGGTTCAAATCCCTTATTACTTAGAATAACCTATTTTAAAATGTCAACTTTAAATCAAAAAAAAACTAATCCAAGAAAGAAAAAAACTGCAAAGGTTAAAACTCCCGCGCTAAATAGTTCTCCTCAAAAAAAAGGTGTTTGTACCAAAGTTTACACAACAAGTCCAAAAAAACCTAATTCAGCAGAAAGAAAAGTAGCTAAGATACGTCTTAGTACTGGACGTTTCGTCATTGGTTATATCGGAGGAGAGGGTCATAACCTGCAAGAACATTCGGTCGTATTAATACGAGGAGGTAGGGCAAAGGATTTACCCGGAGTCAGATATCAGATTATACGTGGTATATATGACCTGCAATGTGTAAAAAATCGTAAAAATGGTAGATCTAAATACGGAACCAAGCTTTCTTAAGTCTAAATAGCTCAGTGGTAGAGCAAAAGATTGAAAATCTTTGGGTCAGTGGTTCAAATCCACTTTTAGACATTATTTTTTGCAAAAAATATACAAGTAATAAAAAATAATACTTCTACAAAAGAAAATATTAGTATGATGAAGATAATCTGTAAAAACCCTTCAGGTGGAACAGTTATTGAAGTAAATAAATAAAGTAAAATAAAAAAATACTTTTTATAACTACGCACATAAACATGTAAAGTAACCAGATTATCTAATAAATAGGAATGTACTAATTTAATACAAGAAACTAATACTATATTCGACAAAAAAACTGCTGTCTGTAGAGTTCAGTTTGTATAAATTTCAATTCGCGTTTCTAGTTGAAGCTTCAATGCATAAATTACAGTAATTTCTCAAGTATTAAAGAATAAAAGAGCGGAAGGTAAAATAAATATGTAACAAATAAATATACAGAGTACAAATAGTGTAAACGCTGGAATAAGTAGCCTAGAAAAAATTCACATTTGAGAACTATATCAACTAGAAGCTAAAAATTTCTTACAATGATAATATGTATATGGAAAGTTAGCAATAAAAGCCAAGTTTCCACTCGCATACATAGAAGTGAAAAATAATTCTGTGACATGAGTTGCAATAAATTTTTTGTTACCAAAGTTAGTAAATATATAAGTTTCTAAAAAGAAAATAGACTCATTGTAACTTAAAATAATAAATGTAGTAAAAAAAAAACTAAAAAGTAAATATCCTATTCGGAATTTTAATTCTTTTAAATGTATCTGTAACGGAACTAACATAAGCAATTTAGATGTATTGGGACTCGAACCCAAAATAAGCAGATTAAAAGTCTGTTGCTGTACCGTTTAGCTATACATCCTTATTAAAGAGAGTAGGATTTGAACCTACGATGATGTTAATCAATAGATTTACAGTCTACCGCTTTAAGCCGCTCAGCCATCTCTTTTTTTTAAAAAAAAATCAAACGTTTTTAGTTTAATTGGATAAAACATCAACCTTCTAAGTTGATTAGTGTGGGTTCAAATCCTACAAAACGTAATCTACTTTATAAAAAAATATTTAGATTGAAAATGGCCTAATTTTCAATCTAAATATCTTTAATTAAATTAAACATAATTATGGGTCAAAAAATAAAACCAAAGGGGTTTCGTATAGGTTTAAACGATCTATGATTAAATGAAGGGCAGTGTTATGGTAAAAAGTTTAAAAACCCAAAACGCTTGGTAAAAGAAACAGGAAATACTTCCGAATTTTTTAAACAATATCTAGAATCTAAAACATTAGTCAAGGGACAAATAAATCAAAAAAATTTTAAAGATAGCTTGTGTTATAATGTACATTATACACCTACATTACCTAACATAAATCCTTACATTAATAATATCACGATTAAAGTGTCACGTATCTTTTGTAAAACTATTTATATTAGAAGTTATAATACCACTCTTTGATACCAAAATGGAACTTTATTGTGTGAATTTATCAAGAATTCTTTAAAAAAAGGAATAGTATTTCGCAAGATAGTAATTACGATTAAACGTTTGTTAGCGCTAACTCCGCCACATACAATAGTTATAAAAACTTTATCAGGAACTAAGCTTTTAAAGTACACAGGTTTGAAAATACGATACGCTGGACGTTTTGGTAGTAGTCGGAGTAGAATGGCAAATAGCTTAGTTTATCTAATTGGAGCGGTCTCATTACAAAAAATTGAAACACATATAGAATTTCATGAAAGCCTTTTATACACTAAGCAAGGTATATGCAATCTACAAGTTTGGATGGCATATAAAATTATTCCAATTTAATTATGAGAAGATTTAATACAAAAATCAATCCAACAAGACAACATAAACAAATTAAAAAAAATATAAATCAAACTCGTCATATTTTAAAAAAGGGTCAATTCGGTTTAAGATCTTTAGAATACATCAGAGTAGATAGTATTCAGATAGATAATCTGAAAAGATTAATTCAAAAAGAACTTAAATCCTTGGTTAAAAATACCAATTTAGGAAAGATTAAAGTTTGATTTTACTTGTTACCTAATTCTCCGGTAACAAAGTTAAGTCCAGAAACACGTATGGGAAAGGGAAAAGGGCCTATTATAGGCTATTGTTGCTATATTCGACCTGGACAATTATTATTTGAGACAGCAAATTTACCAAAAATAAAAACTTTGGAATTATCTTCTAAAATTAAAAATTCTTTATCTTTTAAAGTACAGTCTTTATTTAAATTCTATTAACTTTAAGACTAGGTAGCATAGTGGATATGCAGAAGATTGCAAATCTTTTTAGGCCAGTTCGAATCTGACCCTAGTTTTTGAAATATATAATGCAATATAAACAGCACATAGGTATTCTGTTCTTATCTTTTAGTTCAAATAACACACACTTTCTTCTGACAGATCATTTAGGACAAATAAAAGCATGAACTACTGCAGGAAGATTGAAAACAAAAGGAATAAAAAAAAATTTAGCCATTTCTCCTTTTGAAATAATCTACTTTCTGAAAAAAAAGACTAAAGAACTTGGTTATTCTTCCTTACATGTTAAAATAAAAGGATGGAGTAAAAAAAAAAAAAATATATTCAAGATTTTAAAGCAGTCAAAATTGAGGTTTATATCTGTTATGGATATTACATCTTGTCCTTATAATGGTTGTAAAATTCCTAGAAAACGAAAGTTATAATTATGCACAAAATAAATAGACCTATTTCTCCACATTTAACAATATATAATGTTCAAAAATCATCTACATTCTCTATATGACATAGAATTTCAGGTGTAGTCATGTTTAGTTTGATATCTGGACCCATATTATTTGCACATTTTTTTCTTTATTATTATAAAATTTTTAATGTGTTAGTTTACACCATAGATAGCGTAATTATAGATTGAATTTTCCCTAGTTTTATTACAATAGTATCTATAATATTTTTATACCATATTAGCAATGGAATAAGACATTTTTGATGAGATGCTGTAATACGTGTAGACACAAAGAATCTTAATAAAGATAGTACTCTGTTGTTAACTTTAGTGTTTGTAGTAGTCTCTTTGCAATTACTTTTAATATATTAATGCGAAAATAGCTTAATAGGCAAAGCGTGACTTTGCCAAAGTCATTATGAGGGTTCAAGTCCCTTTTTTCGCTCTAAACTTTTTCTGGTAGCTTTAATGGTTAGAGCAGGTAGCTGTTAACTACAAGGTTATAGGTTCAAATCCTATCCAGAAAGAGTTGAAAATATTTCAAGATGTAGCGTAACGGTAACGTACTTGCTTTGGGTGCAAGGAAATGGCAGTTCGAATCTGTCCATCTTGACGGATTTAACTATGTTAATTAATAAAAAAAGTTCAAAATATTTTTTACGCGAGCAAGAATTATATAACACTCCCTTTTTAACTATAAACTACAAAAAGTATCGAAACTTTTGTAAAAAGAACAAAATTTTAGTTAATAGAAATAATTTTAAAAGTCTTATTATATATGAAATAGGTACAGCAACTGTATTTTCACGCTGGATTAGTGCTTTTTACGCAAATTAATTTTTGGGATAGCAAAAAAAAGAAAATATAATATAAAAAAAAGAGTTTGATCCTGGCTCAGAATGAATGCTAGTGGTCAGCCTAACACATGCAAGTTTAATATTTTTTGTGATATATAAAAAGTATAGCGTACGGGTGAGTAACACGTAGAAATTTATCTTAAATTATGGCAAATCCCTTCAAAATTGATAATTGGTTTAAGAAAAGTTTACGCAGGATTAGGTAGTTGGTAATTTAAAAGATATACCAAGCCTACGATCCTTAATTGGTCTTTGAGGATGATCAGTCACACTGGAACAGAAATAAGGTCCAGACTCTTTAAGAGGCAGCAGTGAGGAATCTTAGGCAATGAGCGAAAGCTTGACCTAGCTAGGCCACATGTGAGATGAAGACCATATTAGGTTGTAAATCACTTTGTAAGATCCAAAATATTAAAGATTAAATTTTACAATCAAAGCTCCGGCTAATTTCGTGCCAGCAGCCGCGGTAAAACGAGAGGAGCAAGTATTATTCGAATTGACTGGGCGTAAAGGGTGCGTAGGTTGTATATCAAGTAGTAAAAAAAGTTTAAATTTTATGTTTACAAAAAATTACTAAACTAATATGCTAGAGCATAGTAAAAGATTATGGAACTTCGAAAGTAGCGATAAAATGCGATGATATTCAAAAGAACTCCAAAAGTGAAAACAATAATCTGGGCTATAGCTGACACTGAGGCACGAAAGCGTAGGTATCAAAAGGGATTAGATACCCCTGTAGTCTACGCCCTCAACTATGGGTGTTTGTCATTGGATATTTTTTTCAGAGACGAAGCTAAGGCATTAAACACCCCGCCTGGGGATTACGGTCGCAAGATTAAAACTCAAAGGAATTGACGGGAACCTGCACAAGCGGTGGAGCATGTGGTTTAAATCGAAACAACGCGCAAAACCTTACCAATTTTTGTATGTCACTTAGTGTCACAGGTGTTGCATGGCTGTCGTCAGTCCGTGCCGTGAGGCGTTTGGTTAATTCCAGCAAACGGACGAAACTTTTGTATAATGTATTTATACATTATAAACTGCTTGGAATATCCTTGAGGAAGGAAAAAATGACGTCAAGTCCGCATGACCCTTATAAATTGGGCTACTTTCATGTGCTACAAAATAATGTTTACAATGAGAAGCGAAAGTGTGAACTGGAGCAAAATCTATAAAAAATATTTAATTCGGATTATTCTCTGCAACTCGAGAATATGAAGACGTAATCGCTAGTAATCGCAAATCAGAATTGTTGCGGTGAATATGTTCTTGGGTTTTGTACACACCGCCCGTCACACTACGGAAATTTACTCTACTCGAAGACAAAAAATGCAACAATTTTTTTTCCACGGTAGCGAAAGGACTAGAGTGAAGTCGTAACAAGGTAGCCGTAGGGGAACCTGCGGCTGGAAGTTTTTAGTATAATTTGCTATCTCAAATGTTAAATAAATTAATGATTACTCAGCTATATTGTGAGAATTATACTTTTTTCCTATTTATGATAGGAGTGTTAGGTATCTTTCTAAATCAAAAAAGTATTATAATAATTATAATGTCATTAGAAATGATGTTTTTATCAGTTAGTTTTAATTTTATTTTTTTCTCTGTATATTTAGACAATATTGTAGGGCAACTATTTGCTCTTGCTATATTAACAGTAGCTGCTTCAGAATCATCTATTGGATTAGCTATTCTAGTTATTTATTATCGAATTAGAAGCACTATTACTATAGAGCTAATGACTCTCACGAAGGGATAATAATTATACGCCCGTTCTTAAATATAAACAATTAAAAAAGTCATCAAAGGAAATCTTGATAGAAAAGTAGAAGACGTCGCGCGACGAAACATCTTAGTGAGGCACATGCCTGTGAACTAAGAGTATCTTTTAGAAAACTCGCATACAATTTGCTTAAATTAAACTATGTGAATTGAATCATCTTAGTAACATAGATAAAAATCAAACGAGAATTCGTGAGTAACGGTGAGTGAAATCGAACCTAGCTTAATGTCAAAATCCAAAGTAGGTATTTAGTCCCATATGACATTTTTAATAACCAAAAGTAATATAGTTAATTCTGTATGAAAATAGGAGTACCATCTTCTAAGCTAAAAACTTTTCTAATCGATAGTGAACGAGTACCGTGAGGGAAAGATTTGAATTTGTTGATTTATATTTATTTGAAGCTGATAAATACAGCAACAAAGTGCCTTTTGCATAATGAGTCAGTAAGTTAATATATGTAGCAAGCTTAAATAAAATTTTAAGGCCTTTTAGTTACATGTATTAGACCCGAAGCCAAGTGATCTAGTCTTAAGCAAGTTGAAGATATCTTAAAAAGTATTGAAGGACTGCACCCACGTCTGTTGAAAAATACGGGGATGACTTAAGATTAGGGGTGAAAGTCCAATCAAACTTGGTGATAGCTGGTTTTCCGCGAAAACTATCAAAGTAGTACGTTGCTTTCGCTAAAATGTGGGTAGAGCTACTTATTAAATTCAGATTTTGCTGAATTTTATTAAACTCCAAACTATATTTTATTTTTAGCAGCAGACAGTCGTTGGGCGATAAGGTCCTACGTCAAAAGGGAAACAACCCTAATCGATAGCTAAGATCTCAAAATTACAAATTAGTGAAAAAATAAGAAATAATTCGAATAAACAGAGTAGGCTTAGAAGCAGCCACCTATTGGAGAAAGCGTTTTAGCTCATTATTTTTATTTATTTTACTTGTTTAAAATGTAGAGAGACTTTAATTTGTATATCGAAGCTTCGAATTAAGCTAATTTAAGTTTAATGGTAGCGGAACGTTCTGTAGTTTTTTATACTAATGTTAAATTATATATATAAAATCAGAAGTGCTAATGCTGACATGAGTAGCGTTAACCATGTTGAAAATAAATCATGGTCGTCTATTGTTCAAGGGTTTCCAGTAAATTTTAAGTAACTGGATTTAGTCGGCCCTTAAGAAAAAAGTGAAAACTGTATTCGATAGGAATCTTTAAACCACATGTATGCAGAAATATTTTTATATCTGTGAAAAAAAGTAATGTGCTGTTGTTCTTCAATAAACTAATAACAGCAAATCACATTATTTTTCAGGAAAATTTACATGAAGCTTGACCGTACCTAAAACCGACACAGGTGAACTTATTGAAAAAATAAAGACGAATGAGATAACTATATTTAAGGAACTCGGCAAATTAACTCCGTACGTTCGCAAAAAGGAGTACCTTCTAAGGTTTCAAAAATTAGGGGTAGCGACTGTTTAACAAAAACTTAAAACTTTGCAAATTCGAAAGAAGAAGTATAAGGTTTGACGCCTGCCCAGTGCTTGAAAATGAAAAACACATGTTTACGCATGTGTTATAAATCCAAGTAAACGGCGGTCTTAACTATAAGGATCCTCAGGTAGCGAAATTCCTTGGCGGGTAAATTCCGTCCTGCATGAATGGCGTCACGACTACCCCACTGTCTCTAATATAGACTCAGCGAAATTACATTGTCTGTGAAAATGCAGACGACCTACAACAAGACGGAAAGACCCTATGATTCTTAACTATAATTTTGCATTGTAATATTTCTTTTTGTAATACAGTAAAAGTAGGAGCCTATTTACGCAAGCATGAAAAACTACTTCACAAATGGAAAATTACTTACTAATTAGGAAATATGCAAAAGTGGTAGTTTACTTGGGACGAGGACCTCCTAAATTGTAACGGAGGTGCGCAAAAGTAAATTTTAATTAACATATTTTGTTAATGTAAAACGTAATGGTAAAAATTTGCTTGACGGCAAGAATTACAGTTCAAACCGAGACGTAAGTCGGTCATAATGATCCGGCAGTAATGTATGGAAATACTGTCGCTTATCGGAAAAAAGAAACTCTAGGGATAACAGATTTATCATGGCTGAGAGTTCTTATTGATGCCATGGTTTGATACCTCGATGTCGGCTCATCTTTTCCTGGAGCTGCAATAGGTTCCAAGGGTATGGTTGTTCGCCAAATAATAAGATACGTGAGCTGGGTTCAGAACGTCGTGAGACAGTTCGGTCGTGCGATTCGTTGCTGGTAAAAGAAGATACGTACTTTTTGTACACAGCTAATCTTCACTTTAAAGATTAAACTAATATTACAGGTGGGAAGTTAAAATTAATGGGCCCATACATCGACTCCAGATGTTGATCAATGAGCTGCAGTTACGCGCAGTGAACCCCATGTTTTATATAAATAGTTATTTATAGAGCATAAGCGGGGCATAAATTCAAACTAATGTTACTTATAGACACAAATTTGAAGAGAATATTTGAATCAGTAAATCTGTCAAGAAAAGCTATTATAGAGGTATAATATACAAATGTATCCGTAATAAAACTCCCAGAATATGTCAAGGTGGGGGATAATTATAAGTTCTAAAGTCCCATCTACACGGAATATCGTGGAATCTAAACAAAAGATAAACTTCAGAGAGGCCGCTTTGAAATGGAGTATCGGATTTAGAGGGAGTAGAGGAGCTTACTGATTCTTATGTATGTAATATTGGAACGAAGTAAATGCTAGTGTGAACCAACCTTAATTTTTTTTAAGTTTGGGCGTTAAACTAAAACGTTAATGCATATTAGCATCAGGATTCTACAAAAAGCGAAAGCCGTGGGGAAAGCCTACTGGATATGCTGACGTGTAGACAAATAAGATTAATAGAGATTTAATACAACAAGTATACAACCACAAAATAATTATTATGAAGTGAAACGAAGTGAATTGAAAAATAAAAGAACTTTGACTGTATAAAATGAAGTATAAAATTTTCGACTTAAGTAACAAAGGTGATATGAAAACTGTTTTTCTAATGCAAAAACAAATCATAAAGCATGACTTTTCAAAGTTTTTAGCTGTTCGTAAAGTGACTCAAGATAACTTGGGAAAAAGAACTGCAGGAGTAGATGGGAAAAGCAAATTGACTCCAGACGAAAGGATGGAACTAGTTAGCAATATTTGTGTAAACAACAAATCGGAGAAAATCTGTCGTGTAACGATTACAAAGCCTAACGGTAAAGAAAAGAATCTGGGAATACCTACTATAAAAGATCGCGCTAAGCAATGTCTAGTTAAATTTGCATTAGAGCCTCAATACGAAGCGATTTTTGAACCTAACAGTTATGGATTTCGATCAGAGAGGAGCTGTAATGATGCAAAAATAGCAATTGCCAAGTGTTTACAACAACTTCCTAAGCATGTATTAGATGCAGACATTAATGGCTGCTTTGATAACATAGCACACTCTAAATTATTAGATAAAATTGATACGTTTCCTTTACTGAAAGAACAAGTGAAAGCTTGACTAAAAGCTGGGATTCTTATAGATTTTAAAATAAATAGTACTGAAATTTATCCAGAAGCTGGAACTCCACAAGGTGGTATTATATAATCTCCCTTGTTGGCAAATATTGCTTTGCACGGGTTGGAAAAAGCAATAAGCAAAAGTGGAGTATATCTTGTTAGATACGCGGATGACTTTTTAGTATTATGTAATGAGGACAAGTATTTATATGAAGCGAAAATTAAAGTCAAATCCTTTCTAGAGGATCTAGGACTAGAGTTGTCTGAATCAAAGACCCGAATAACATTCTCTGGAAATTCTTCTCAAAGAAGGGCCAAAGGAATAGATTTTTTAGGTTACAACTTTGTTAACTACAAAGTAGGTATAAATTCATCCGCAAAGAATAGACTGGGTATCGCCACTGGATGGACATACAGATGCCGTCCTAGTTACAAATCGATATAAACTCATTTGGACAATATTAAAGATATTACCAAAAGATGCAAAGGTCAAACTCAAGAGGTCTTAATCAATAAACTAGCACCTGTTATTCAAGGATGAACCTGATATTTTTCCGTAAGTAGTGCTTCAAAAACTTTCAGTTATTGCAGTGTACGTACGTTTTATTTTTTACGTAAATGAGCTCAAAAAAGAAAGCATGCAGGACTCGAAATCAAAAGATACTGAATTCCTGTAGGCTCCGCACTAAGAGTATTCGCATTTATGAAAAAAGACAAAGTAATAAAATTAAACCGACATGACTAAACTAAAATTATACCAACTACAAAAATAGCAGGAAATAGTAGCCCATTTGATGGAAGAGTTACATATTGAGCGCAGCGTCTTTCAAAAGGTAACAAGTATGGGCGACTTTTTAAACTACTATTAAAAACTAGAGGCATGCAGTGTGATATGTGTAAATTATATTTTACAGATTCAGATAAAATAGAAATCGATCATATTATACCAAGAAGTCTAGGAGGATCTTCAGACTGAAGTAATCTACGACTTATGCACAGTCATTGTCATGATATTAGACACTCCAAAGTGATGAAACCTACATTGCTGTCTAAAAAAAAAGACACTTAATATTTAAAAGGAATTCAAATTCCTATAATCTAATTTGAGGAGCCGTATGAAGGGTGACTTTCACGTACGGTTTTGAAGTGGAAGGTATTCTCGTGAGAGAAGACTTGACCATAACCCTATCTGTTGTGGGTATAGAAAAGAAAAAAGTCTATCTCTAGTACGAGAGGATTGAGATATATTAACCAATAGTGCATCGGTTGTAATGTTTTTTGCATAGCCGAGTAGCCACGTTAGCATTACATAAGCGCTGATAGCTTAAAAGCGCAAAAATAACTTTGACCTTTTCAAGAACATTCTAGAAGATCACTAGACAGATCGGTTTAGTATATAATACTTGTAAAAGTAAGTATATAAATACGAAATGTTCATCATTGTTCATTGTTATATTTAAGAACGGGCTTACCCGTTCTTAAAGGAGGTCATAACCAAAAAATTCTTTTCCAAATAATGTCTGATAGTAATAACTCAGATTCAAAATTTATTCACGTATATAAATTGAATGCCTTCAGACCAAATGCAATTCAAATGAAGTAAATATCCTATAAACACAGAAACCCGTGGTCCACGATCCTAAATACAAGAATAAAAATGAAATTAATACAAAAAACTCCTTTTCAAATAATACTTAACGGTAATAATTTA